CAAAGTGGCTCTATTTCATTCTATTTCACTTCCTAGCACTTCCTATCATTTAATATCCATCCCTTTGGTCTTATTGACATAAGAGATGTCATTTATAGTCTATCTCTTTCTATATATGGAAAGTCAAGAAATTCTCATCGAAACATCGAGAAATTGTGCATATAGAAAACTCTAAAGAAAGAAAAAAAGGAGACCCATGCCATGATTTTCAAATCTTTTCTACTTAGTAGTCTAAGTTTCTCGATGAGGATAATGTAGTCTAAGTTTCTCGATGAGGATAATTAATTCGGTCGTTGTGGTCGGACTCTATTATGGATTTCTGACCACATTCTCCATAGGTCCCTCTTAGACCTTCTTTCTCCAATCTTGGGTTAGGGAAGAAGGAGATATTCGCGACTACTGGCGGTTTCATTATGGGGCAGCTCATGATCTTCATATCGATCTATTATCCACCTCTGCATCTATTCTTTCTTAGCTAAACGGGTGGAAGATCCATCCAATTTGGTTATATCATGGACTCGAAAAACGGATCTGAATGTGACTGAAATGCACGATCTTCACAGGTATCACTTTTCACGATACCTAAACCTAAAAGGTGGAATAGCGATTTTCGAACCATTTCCTATAAGAGAATGGTTTCCATTACTTTGAGAAATGGATTCTATATCAAACTATAGCTATTGCATTAAAGAAGAAAAGAAACTAATAGAAGTCGAAGACGCGGAATGGTAGTGAATAGAGAAAAAGATTCTTCTGATTTTCTTGTTCCTGAAAATATTCTATCTATCTCCTAGACGCCGTAGAGAATTGAGAATTTTCATGTCTTTCAATTCTCGTACTCGTAATTGGAAAGTTACGGAAGGAGATCCATCATTTTGCAATGAAAACAACATAAAAAACTCTGGACAATTTCGAAATCAGACCAAGCGTCTTAATACATATGCAAAAAAATTCATTATTGGCCCACCATTGATTACAAGATTTAGCTTTTATGAATCGCTATTGGTTTGATACGAGTAATGGCAGTCGTTTCAGTATGTTAAGGATACAGATGTATCCACAATTCATTTAGAGTTACTTAATAGCCTATTTCTTATACTATATCTCTATCCCGTGAAATATCTCTATCCCGTGAAATTCTCGAGCCGAAAGATAGATGCATATGCTGTGTTTCATTTTGCTAAATGATATCAATTAAATGGTATATCAATTCTATAAATTGGATATAGCAATAAATAAATCAGCAAAATTCTTTTATTTTAGATAGAAGAAATGTTTCTTCTATCTAAAATAAAAGAATGCACCCTTCTATCCAAATCCAATTTGCATCGATAAAATAAATCCAAATTCCAGATTCCAGCAGTGGATGAATAATTGAAAATTTTTGTGTGTACGAGATTAGAATAACTTCAAAATAACTGACATAATTTTGTATTTTTCCTGATCAGAAAAATACATGAAAAAGAAAGGAGGTAGAAAAATTTTTTGATTTATGGTTAAAGAAGAAAAACAAGAAAACAGGGGTTCTGTTGAATTTCAAGTATTCAGTTTCACCAATAAGATACGGAGACTTGCTTCACATTTGGAATTACACAAAAAAGATTTTTCATCGGAAAGAGGTCTACGAAGACTTTTGGGAAAACGTCAACGTTTGCTGGCTTATTTGGCAAAGAAAAATAGAGTACGTTATAAGAAATTAATCAGTCAGTTGGATATTCGGGAGAAGTAATTTAATCGTTCGAATTTTTTTCTTATTTTATTAGTAGTCTTTTTTATTAGTAGTCTTATAGTAGTCTTAGATTTTGCATTTTGACGAGCCTCGTTTTGAGGAATTCATGGAATAATCCATTTTCATGGAAAAAAGAATAAGAACAAGGATATGAATCTACCGCTTACAAGAAAGGATCTCATGATAGTCAATATGGGCCCTCACCACCCATCAATGCATGGTGTTCTTCGACTGATCGTTACTCTCGATGGGGAAGATGTTATTGATTGCGAACCCATATTAGGGTATTTACACAGAGGAATGGAAAAAATCGCGGAAAATAGAACGATTATACAATACTTGCCTTATGTAACACGGTGGGATTATTTAGCTACTATGTTTACGGAAGCAATAACGGTAAATGCACCAGAATTCTTGGAGAATATTCAAATACCCCAAAGAGCCAGCTATATTAGGGTAATTATGTTAGAATTGAGCCGTATAGCTTCTCACTTGTTATGGCTTGGACCTTTTATGGCGGATCTCGGGGCACAGACTCCCTTTTTCTACATTTTTAGAGAGAGAGAATTGATATATGATCTATTTGAAGCTGCTACAGGTATGCGAATGATGCATAATTACTTTCGCATCGGAGGAGTAGCTGCCGATCTACCTTATGGATGGATGGATAAATGTTTAGATTTCTGTGATTATTTTTTACGAGGAGTTGTTGAATATCAACAACTTATTACACAGAATCCCATTTTTTTAGAACGAGTTGAAGGAGTCGGTTTTATTAGCGGAGAAGAAGCTGTAAATTGGGGCTTATCGGGCCCAATGTTACGCGCTTCTGGAATACAATGGGATCTTCGTAAAATTGATCCTTATGAGTCTTACAATCAATTCGATTGGAAAGTACAATGGCAAAAAGAAGGAGATTCGTTAGCTCGCTATTTAGTACGAATCGGTGAAATGAGGGAATCCATAAAAATTATTCAACAGGCTGTAGAGAAAATTCCTGGAGGCCCTTATGAGAATTTAGAAGCCCGACGCTTTAGAAAAGCAAAGAATTCCGAATGGAATGATTTTGAATATCGATTTCTTGGTAAAAAACCTTCGCCCAATTTTGAATTATCAAAGCAAGAGCTTTATGTAAGAGTAGAAGCTCCAAAAGGTGAATTAGGAATTTATCTGGTAGGAGATGATAGTCTTTTCCCCTGGAGATGGAAAATTCGTCCACCTGGTTTTATTAATTTGCAAATTCTTCCTCAGCTAGTTAAAAAAATGAAATTGGCTGATATCATGACGATATTAGGTAGTATAGATATCATTATGGGGGAAGTTGATCGTTGAAATGATAATGGATAGGGTAGAGGTACAAACTATCAATTCTTTTTCGAAATCGGAATTATTAAAAGAAATCTACGGACTGATATGGATTCTACCCATTTTGATCCTCCTACTGGGAATCACAATAGAAGTACTCGTAATTGTGTGGTTAGAAAGAGAAATATCCGCATCGATACAACAACGTATTGGTCCTGAATATGCGGGTCCCCTGGGACTCCTTCAAGCTATAGCAGATGGAACTAAGCTACTTTTTAAAGAGGATATCCTCCCATCCCGAGGAGATATTCCTTTATTTAGCATTGGGCCCTCTATAGCTGTCATATCTATTTTATTAAGTTTTTTAGTTATACCTTTGGGATATCGTTTTGTTTTAGCTGATCTTAGTATTGGTGTTTTTTTATGGATTGCCATTTCAAGTATTGCTCCTATTGGTCTTCTCATGGCGGGATATAGCTCAAATAATAAATATTCTTTTTCAGGCGGTCTACGAGCGGCTGCTCAATCTATTAGTTATGAAATACCATTAACTTTTTGTGTGCTAGCAATATCTCTACGTGTGATTCGTTAAAATAGGATCTTTTTCCTCTAAAATACATTGAATGCTTATCTTCCTTTGCTTATTCTGTATTCGAGTTGGTAAGTTAAACTAGATAGCTATATGAGTGAAACAAAACAGCTTATTAATTTGTAGTAAAAATACAAAATCTCATTTCCTACGTACAAGAAAAAAGTTCAAGTAAACATAAGCAGTGTAAACTCTTTACCCCAAGGTTGAGATTGTTTGGTTAGTCATCATATCTTGAAGCGGGCAAGAATAAAGGATTCGCAATATGGAATTCCATTACTAGAATATTTTGAGTTATTACTATAACTTATAACCATAAGGCAATCCATCAAATAACCATAAGGCAATCCATCAAAAGTTAGTGAGGGATTAGAAACACTAAAGTACATACAGGATTAGTAATGAGAGAATCTAAATCATTAGACATTTTTCCTCATAAAAGGAATCGTAATAAGGACTTGAAATTGGTGGAAATGATCAAGTAGTACTTTCTTCGGATTCCGGTCTAGAGTATGTTCCCATTCACTTGTTAAAGAAATGGCTATCAAGAACGAATTAACCCTTTATTCTTTTTTCTTTTTAAGTATACCCTTCCCCGGGAAAGAAGAATAGTACAAAAGATATGGAATGCAATACAAAAAACAATACAAAAAAGGATCCTTATTTATTCTTTCCTTCCTTTATCCCTATTCATACGGAATTCCTCATGAACTAATGCCCAATTCTTTCCATTTATTAATTGCTATAACGAGTGTTTTATTCCAATATTAAGTTATTACCGAACAAAGAAAAATTCTTATTTTATTATATAAAGGATGAGATCAATTCGGAAGCGATTTTTTTTATTCTAGCAGACAGAATTGCTTTGGTCTAATTTGGGACTTTCCAATCAATTTTATCTTACCTAATTCTATCTACGCCCAGGGAATAATCCCGAAATGAAACAATCCTTTCCTTTTTTCTGATCATAGAGGAGCCGTATGAAGCTAAGGTTTCATGTACGGTTTTGGAATAGCGGTGGGAACTGTGATGTTATCATCGACTATGATTATCTAACAGTTCAAGTACAGTTGATATAGTTGAAGCACAGTCCAAATATGGTTTTTTTGGATGGAATCTTTGGCGTCAGCCTATAGGTTTTCTAGTTTTTCTAATTTCTTCTTTGGCAGAATGTGAAAGATTACCCTTTGATTTACCAGAAGCAGAGGAAGAATTAGTAGCAGGTTATCAAACCGAATATTCTGGTATTAAATATGGTTTATTTTATCTTGTTTCTTACCTAAATTTATTAGTTTCCTCTTTATTTGTAACTGTTCTATACTTAGGCGGGTGGAATTTCTCTATTCCCTATATATCCTTTTTTGGATTTTTCCAAATGAATAAAATAATTGGAATTTTGGAAATGGTAATAGGTATCTTTATTACATTAACTAAAGCTTATTTATTTCTCTTCATTTCTATCACAATAAGATGGACTTTACCCAGGATGAGAATAGATCAGTTATTAAATCTTGGATGGAAATTTCTTTTACCTATTTCTCTGGGCAATCTCTTATTAACAACTTCTTCCCAACTAGTTTCACTATAAATAAGATAATAAATAAGATAATACAATAACAGTAAGAATATTTTCAGTTCTCTCAAACAAGAGAAAGAAACATAACTTTTTCATATATATTTTAAATATGTTCCCTATGCTAACTGGGTTCATTAGTTATGGTCAACAAACAATACGCGCCGCAAGATACATTGGTCAAAGTTTCATAATTACCTTATCCCACACAAATCGTTTACCTATAACGATTCACTACCCTTATGAAAAATCAATTACATCGGAGCGTTTCCGGGGGCGAATACACTTTGAATTTGATAAATGCATTGCTTGTGAAGTATGTGTTCGCGTATGCCCGATAGATCTACCCCTTGTGGATTGGAGATTTGAAAAAGATATTAAAAGGAAACAATTGCTTAATTATAGTATTGATTTCGGAGTTTGTATATTTTGTGGTAACTGTGTTGAATACTGTCCGACAAATTGTTTATCAATGACTGAAGAATATGAACTTTCTACTTATGATCGTCATGAATTGAATTACAATCAAATTGCTTTGAGTCGGTTACCAATCTCCATAATGGGAGATTACACAATTCAAACAATTAGGAATTCGCCTCAAAGTAAAATAGACGAAGAAAAATCTTGGAATTCAAGAACGATTACTGATTACTAGGTATTAGGATTTTTTTTGTTAGAAAAACCCATTTTTATTAACTATAACGAAAAAAGAATAACTACTGCTTAACAACTTATATACATATACAAAAAAATATCCTAATACCTTTTTCCTTCCTTGAATCTTTTAGTTTTAGTCAGTTCATGAAAAATTTTATACTATAAATTTCTTCTTATCCATAATGGATTTACCTGGACCAATACATGAGATTCTTGTGCTATTTGGGGGATTTGTTCTTCTACTAGGGGGTTTAGGAGTAGTATTACTTACCAACCCAATTTATTCTGCCTTTTCGCTGGGATTAGTTCTTGTTTGTATATCCTTATTCTATTTTTTATTGAATTCCTACTTTGTAGCTGTCGCACAACTTCTTATTTATGTGGGAGCCATAAATGTCTTGATCATATTTGCTGTAATGTTTGTAAACGGCTCAGAGTGGTCTAAAGATAAGAATTATTGGACTATTGGAGATGGGTTTACTTTACTCGTTTGTATAACTATTCCTTTTTCACTAATGACTACTATCCCAGATACGTCGTGGTATGGAATTCTTTGGACTACAAGATCAAACCAAATAGTAGAACAGGGTCTCATAAATAACGTTCAACAAATTGGGATTCATTTAGCAACCGATTTTTATCTTCCGTTTGAACTCATTTCCCTAATTCTTCTAGTTTCTTTAATAGGTGCAATTACTATGGCTCGACAATAAGAAATACTTAGAATGAGTCAAAATTCTTAGAATTTCAAATATAAAATAAATAACTAAAGAATCACAATTTTGATTTAGTATTTAGTAAAACCCATCTACTGCCAACACAACAAATACCTTCTTTTCTCTTTTGTTGCGTAATTGTTCTATTCTAATTAATTGAATCGGTTCAATTCTTGTCCTCATATTGAAATGAATCGAGATTGATAAGGAGTTAGTTAATGATGTTTGAGCATGTACTTTTTTTGAGTGTCTATTTATTTTCGATTGGTATCTATGGATTGATCACAAGCCGAAACATGGTTAGAGCTCTAATATGTCTTGAACTTATACTGAATTCAATTAATCTAAATCTCGTAACATTTTCTGATCTATTTGATAGTCGCCAATTAAAAGGAGACATTTTCGCAATTTTTGTTATAGCCCTTGCGGCTGCTGAAGCAGCTATTGGACTATCCATTCTTTCTTCCATCCATCGTAACAGGAAATCAACTCGTATCAATCAATCTAATTTTTTGAATAATTAGACATAGAATCCTCTAAACAAAGGCGCATATATAATAATACGGAACATTAAGATGAATAGAAATCTAATCTTATTTTCTTATTAGTATTTAATAATATCCATTTTTTGAGTAGGTTATTTCAGAGTATTCTTTTTTACTTATTGAATATTGCATTTTTGCAATTCATTGATATTGCAATTTGAATATTGCAATAATTTATATTGAAAAGATGATACCCAATTTATTGGCTAATTCGAATTAGTATGTAGAATTCATATAATTATGACTGTTGAAGTCTTAAATTCAAGTCTCTTGGCTCTTTTCACGCTTTCTCACAAACAGATTAAGAAATATATTGCATTATTTGTTAAAGTTTGGATAAACCATTGCTTCGTCTGGTGTCTACAATATATCTAATTTATATAGTACTAATTTCATTTTTACCAGATCGAAAATTTTTATGTTGAAAAGGAAAATTTAGAGATCCAATGTCACATTCTGTAAAAATTTATGATACATGTATAGGATGCACTCAATGTGTACGAGCTTGTCCAACAGATGTATTAGAAATGATACCTTGGGATGGATGTAAAGCCAAGCAAATTGCTTCCGCGCCGAGAACCGAAGATTGTGTGGGTTGTAAGAGATGCGAATCCGCCTGCCCAACAGATTTTTTAAGTGTCCGCGTTTATTTAGGGCCTGAAACAACCCGCAGCATGGCTCTATCTTATTGATACGTTACAAAAAACTCCACTTGAATCGTCTGATTCCTCTTTACCGAAGAAGCCTGTGCTCGAAATAATCGAGCATGGGCTTTTCTGGTCAAAACGTATCTTGTCTTTATTACTTTATCATGAGTTATTTTCCTTGGTTAACAATACTTGTTGTTTTGCCGATATTTGCAGGTTCATTAATTTTCTTTTTACCTCATAAAGGAAATAAAATCGTTAGGTGGTATACTATATCTATTTGTTTATTAGAATTCCTTCTAATGACTTATGCATTCTGTTATCATTTCCAATTGGAGGATCCCTTAATCCAATTAAAGGAGGATTCTAAATGGATAGATGTTTTGGATTTCCACTGGAGATTGGGAATCGATGGACTTTCATTAGGATCTATTTTATTGACAGGATTTATCACTACTTTAGCTACTTTAGCGGCTTGGCCGGTTACCCGGAATTCGCGATTATTCTATTTCCTGATGCTAGCAATGTATAGCGGTCAAATAGGATTATTTTCTTCACGAGACCTTTTACTTTTTTTTATCATGTGGGAGTTAGAATTAATCCCTGTTTACTTACTTTTATCCATGTGGGGGGGAAAGAGGCGTCTGTATTCAGCTACCAAGTTTATTTTGTATACTGCAGGCGGTTCCATTTTTTTCTTAATTGGAGTTCTGGGTATGGGGTTATATGGTTCCAATGAACCTGGATTAGATTTGGAAAGATTGATTAATCAATCATACCCCGCAACATTGGAAATACTACTGTATTTTGGCTTCCTTATTGCTTATGCTGTCAAATTGCCGATTATACCTCTACATACGTGGTTACCAGATACCCATGGGGAAGCACATTACAGTACATGTATGCTTTTAGCCGGAATTCTATTAAAGATGGGAGCATACGGATTGATTCGGATCAATATGGAATTGTTACCTCATGCTCATTATCTATTTTCCCCCTGGTTGGTAATAATAGGAGCGGTGCAAATAATCTATGCAGCTTCAACTTCTCTTGGTCAACGAAATTTCAAAAAAAGAATAGCCTACTCCTCCGTATCTCACATGGGTTTCATAATTATAGGAATTGGTTCCATAACCAACATTGGACTAAATGGAGCTATTTTACAAATATTATCCCATGGATTTATCGGTGCTACACTTTTTTTCTTGGCGGGAACGGCTTGTGATAGAGTGCGTCTTGTTTATCTCGAAGAACTGGGGGGAATATCTATTCCAATGCCAAAAATTTTTACCATGTTTAGTAGCTTTTCAATGGCTTCTCTTGCCTTGCCAGGAATGAGCGGTTTTGTTGCAGAATTAGTAGTATTTTTTGGACTAATTACTAGTCCTAAATTTATGTTAATGCCAAAAATGCTAATTACTTTTGTAATGGCAATTGGAATGATATTAACTCCTATTTATTTATTATCTATGTTACGCCAGATGTTCTATGGATACAAGCTATTTCATGTTCCAAACGAAAATTTTGCAGATTCTGGACCACGGGAACTCTTTCTTTTAATCTGTATCTTTTTACCAGTAATAGGAATTGGTATTTATCCAGATTTAGTTCTCTCGCTATCTGTTGACAGGGTAGAGGCTCTATTATACAATTATTATCCTAAATAGGATTTTCTTTTTTTAACTAGTCCACTCTATATTCCATCGTGGGAAAAAAATTCCATAGTGGAAAAAACAGAAAATTCATAAAAAAGTAAAAAAGTCTAATTAGATCTATCTCGAATTTTTGAGAACCCTTTGAAAAGACGTTCAAGGGGTTCTCAAATCAAACTAAAAAGGAAAAAACCTTCATAAAATGAAGGTTTTATGTTATGTAATCATTTAGATGGTAATGTAAATGAACCATAACTATGTAAACCTATTCCTAACAGATTGATACCAAAATAGCAGATCCAAATTATAAGAAATCCTATCGAAGCTACAAGTGCGGAATTCGTACCCTTCCAATTTGGATTTGTTCTACTATGTAAATATATTGCAAATATGGTCCAGGTAATAAATGCCCAAGTTTCCTTAGGATCCCAATTCCAATAGGATCCCCATGCCTCATTAGCCCATACTGCTCCACAAAGAATACCTATGGTTAAAAGAGTAAACCCTAGACTAATGACACGATAACTCCAAGAATCCAAACGCTCAGTTAATTGATATTTGTAATAATTTGGAAATGCGGGAAAAGAGGTGTTTTTTAAAGCACTTCTTTTTGCATATAAATATTCAATCTCATTAAAGAAAAATGTTTTAAGTAAAACATTTTTTTTCTTTTTAGAAAAGAAATCAAAATTCTTTCGAAATCTAATGATTAGAAGAGCGGCGGATAATAAGGATCCGCACAAAAGAGTTGCATAGCTTAGTAACATCATACTGACATGCATCATTAACCACTGAGATTGTAGAGCAGGTACTAGTATTGTGGATTGATGCATTTCAGTTAAAAGACCCGACGTGGCAAAGCCTTGCGTTAAAATAGTACTTGGCGTCGTTATTGTGCTTAAATCATTTTTCGAGTTCTGTATCTTAGGAATAGTATGAAGAATATACAGAGCCCATGAAAGGAAGATCAATGACTCATATAAATTACTTAATGGAAAATGTCCCGAAGAAACCCAACGAGAAACTAAGAATCCTGTTATAGAGAAAAAAGTAGTTATCATTCCTTTTTCTGACGAATCACGTAATCCCCTAAGTTCACGAACTAATAAGGTTATCAAATGAATCGTAATCACAATTGAAATGGTTGAGAAAGAGATATGAGTTAGTATATGTTCTAAAGTTGCAAATAGCATAAGGATAAGGTCCCATTACAAAATTGTAAATTTCGAATTGAATCCATTTTCTAATCTATTGTATTCTTTTTCGAGAATGCCGCCACTCGGACTCGAACCGAGATGCTTGAGCACTGCTTCCTAAGAGCAGCGTGTCTACCAATTTCACCATGGCGGCTAATAGTTAACTTAAAAGAATAATAGTTATTTTCTCGCGAATCGTCGAGACTGGGAGAGGCCATAGAATTTAGGAACATTAGAATTTCATCATTAACTACAAAGAATTTTGAAAGAATTTTGTATTTTAGAAAAATTTATAGAATGAAAGCCTTTACGCTCTTATTAATATGATTTACCAGTCCTAAACTCATTTATATGGGAATTTTGGATAAGATTGGATAAGATAGGTAGAGGTTGTAAGTCCTATTGCGAGAATAGTCTACTTTTGGTACAAGAATAGTCTACTTATAATAGAATCCTCATAAAAAAATATGAGGATTCTATTATAAAAAAAAAAGTTCTTTGCTAGGAAAAGAATACTGAGGACACAATATACCAAAAACTTTTGTTCTATATAACGGAGGGATTCGTTCTAAGAATATTGTACCGAGGAATTCGACACATAAAAGTACATTCATTAATTAATCCGAATTATTCATTCATATTAAATAATTGGAATTTCTTTGGGTTGGGATAGTTCAATTCAGATTATTCCAAAACCTTATTATTTGTTTGTTTGTTGCCCAGAAAAACCTTTTGGTTTTGGATACTCGTTGCCGCTAGAAAATGATCTTGATTTTGCTAAAGAATAAGATTGTACTATGGAAAAATAAGTCTTTTTCTTCCAAAGATTTTTACGAATACGCTTTTTTGACATCGAAGTACGTTTTTTTGGAACTGCCATTTAAAAAGGGGATTACTTTTTTCTAGTTGTATGTGAAAGACATCTATTGCCGCAAATCAATCCTTCTTTCTGTTTTTTCTTAGTATTTATACTTAGATACTGAAAGATACTGAAATTCGAAATTCTTTTTTAGTTCATTTTGTCTAATGTGGATAAGACAAGAGTTTTTTAAGGCTTTCTATTTAAATCAATTTATATATCAAATATACTCCATATATAAATATATGGTATGGGGGATAAGCCCTCATATAAGATGGGGAGATAAAAAGAAGGTAAAATTCAATTAGTTAATTAAGTTCAGAACGGTATTTCATAATTGAATTCCAATCAAAAAAAAATACTTAGTCTCTTAAACATTCTAAAACTTAGAGAATTCTAGTCATTAGGATTTCCGTTTTATATGAAGTAAGCAATTTTTATATGAAGTAAGCAATATTCGAGAATTTCCTATACTATAAATATAGGTTTTCTTTGGAATTCAATCAATCAATTACGAAACAAGAGAGCTCCTTTATTTTAAGAGAAAGAAATACAAAAATGAATAGAAAGTCAAATGATTCAATCTTTTTTTGTATTTTAATAAATATTTTTTTAACTAATAACTAGATAACGAAATTCTTTGATTCACTTTTTGAATTTAAACAACTAAACCCATTCTGAATTTTAGAATATTTTAATGAGAGAAATTTGGAAAAATCCAGAATTCCGGTATTTTTTCTTATTCTTATTTTGTTTTTTTAATTCCTTTAGAGAGAGATAAGAGTAGGTTTGGTGAATCGGAAACAATTCTATTTTATAGAAAAATTGAACTACAAATTTCAACTAAAAATTGCTATTTCTTTTCTTATGGAACATACATATCAATATGCCTGGGTAATCCCTCTTCTCCCACTTCCAGTTATTATGTCAATGGGATTTGGACTTTTTCTTATTCCGACAGCAACAAAAAATCTTCGTCGCATATGGGCTTTTCCTAGTATTTTACTCTTAAGTATAGCTCTGGTATTCTCAGTTCACCTGTCTATTCAACAAATAAATGGAAGTTCTATCTATCAATATCTATGGTCTTGGACCATCAATAATGATTTTTCCTTAGAATTTGGATACTTGATCGACCCCCTTACGTCTATTATGTTAATACTAATTACTACTGTAGGAATCTTGGTTCTTATTTATAGTGACGATTATATGTCTCACGATGAAGGATATTTGAGATTTTTTGTTTATATAAGTTTTTTTAATACTGCTATGTTGGGATTGGTTACTAGTTCCAATTTGATACAAATTTATTTTTTTTGGGAACTTGTCGGAATGTGTTCCTATTTATTGATAGGCTTTTGGTTTACACGGCCAATTGCAGCGAGTGCTTGCCAAAAAGCTTTTGTAACTAATCGTGTAGGGGATTTTGGTCTGTTATTAGGAATTTTAGGTTTTTTTTGGATAACGGGTAGTTTAGAGTTTCGAGATTTGTTTAAAATTGCTAATAACTGGGTTCCTAATAATGGGATTAATTCCTTACTTACTACTTTGTGTGCTTTTTTATTATTCCTTGGTGCAGTTGCAAAATCTGCACAATTCCCTCTTCACGTATGGTTACCCGATGCTATGGAAGGACCCACTCCCATTTCGGCTCTTATACACGCAGCAACTATGGTTGCTGCAGGGATTTTTCTTCTAGCTCGACTTCTTCCTCTTTTCATATCCCTACCCTTGATAATGAGTTTTATTTCTTTAGTAGGTACAATAACACTCTTCTTAGGAGCCACTTTAGCTCTTGCTCAGAGAGATATTAAAAGAAGCTTAGCCTATTCTACAATGTCTCAATTGGGTTATATGATGTTAGCCCTAGGTATAGGTTCTTATCAAGCTGCTTTATTCCATTTAATCACTCATGCTTATTCGAAAGCTTTATTGTTCTTAGGATCCGGATCCGTTATTCATTCAATGGAACCCCTTGTTGGATATTCACCAGATAAAAGTCAGAATATGGTTCTTATGGGTGGTTTAAGAAAATACGTTCCAATTACAAGAACTACTTTTTTATGTGGTACACTTTCTCTTTGTGGTATTCCACCTCTTGCTTGCTTCTGGTCCAAAGATGAAATCCTTAGTAATAGTTGGTTATATTCACCCTTTTTTGGAATAATAGCCTCTTTTACTGCAGGATTAACTGCATTTTATATGTTTCGGATATATTTACTTACTTTTGATGGGTATTTGCGTGTTCATTTTCAAAATTACAGCAGTACTAAAGAGGGTTCGTTGTATTCAATATCCTTATGGGGAAAAGGCATATCCAAAGGAGTCAATAGGGATTTTGTTTTATCAACAATGAAGAGTGGAGTTTCTTTTTTTTCACAAAATATACCCAAAATTCCTGGTAATACAAGAAATAAGATAGGATCCTTTAGTACTCCCTTTGGGGCCAAAAACACTTTTGTCTATCCTCATGAAACGGGAAATACTATGCTATTTCCTCTTCTTATATTACTACTTTTTACTTTGTTCATTGGATCCATAGGAATCCATTTTGATAATGGAATAAAGGGTAATGGGATATCGGAGTTAACCATATTATCAAAGTGGCTAACTCCTTCAATAAACTTTTTCCAGGAAAGTTCTAATTCTTCCATAAATTCATATGAATTTCTCACTAATGCAATTTCTTCTGTAAGTTTAGCAATTTTTGGTCTATTCATAGCATATATCTTCTATGGATCTACTTATTCTTTTTTTCAGAATTTGAATTTTCTAAATTCCCTTGTAAAAGGGAATCCAAAAAAGAACTTTTTGGATGAAGTAAAAAAAAAGATATACAGCTGGTCATATAATCGTGGTTATATAGATGTTTTCTATACTAGGGTCTTTATCTTGGGTATAAGAAGATTAGCCGAACTAACACATTTTTTTGATAAAGGTGTCATTGATGGAATTACCAATGGAGTGGGTCTTGCTGGTTTTTGTATAGGAGAAGAGATTAAATATGTAGGGGGAGGGCGAATATCGTCTTATCTATTCTTTTTTTTATGTTATATATCCTTGTTCTTATTCTTTTTTCCATGAAAATGGATTATTCCATGAATTCCTCAAAACGAGGCTCGTCAAAATGCAAAATCTAAGACTACTATAAGACTACTAATAAAAAAGACTACTAATAAAATAAGAAAAAAATTCGAACGATTAAATTACTTCTCCCGAATATCCAACTGACTGATTAATTTCTTATAACGTACTCTATTTTTCTTTGCCAAATAAGCCAGCAAACGTTGACGTTTTCCCAAAAGTCTTCGTAGACCTCTTTCCGATGAAAAATCTTTTTTGTGTAATTCCAAATGTGAAGCAAGTCTCCGTATCTTATTGGTGAAACTGAATACTTGAAATTCAACAGAACCCCTGTTTTCTTGTTTTTCTTCTTTAACCATAAATCAAAAAATTTTTCTACCTCCTTTCTTTTTCATGTATTTTTCTGATCAGGAAAAATACAAAATTATGTCAGTTATTTTGAAGTTAT